ATAATCCTTTGGAAAAATTCTTTTCTAATCCTTTGAAAAAAAGGGCAGACGAAAAACAAAAAAGGGCAGACGAAAAAAAAAAAAGGGCAGCTCAAGCAATGAGCTATTGGGCTGGACGAAGGGCGGGATACGGAGATATCTCTACAGAAGTTCCTCGACGGTTAGACAACTTACTCACCGAGATGGACTACGCACTGGGCGAAACCGGTGCCGTCAAGCGGGGAGAGGAGTTTGATATTCAATCACCAGACTTAAAATTTCGCGCTGTGTATACTCCTTACTCTTTATATATCGATCCTACTCAGTCTTTGAAGTATACCGAATCTACTTATACTATCGCTGATGATGCGGATTTTCAAAGAACTGGTAGAGACGTTAATAGTAGTCTCTTTGAGAAAAGCATGACTAATATTGAATTTGATAGACAGGACGGGTTTATAATCGACTTCTTGGGGGGGCGCAAACGGTGGTGGCATAACGGTGTACTCAAAGGTTCTATGCGAAACCAAAGGCGTAAAAACGGAGTTATTGTAAGATGGATTGACATGGATTCGCGGTCCCCTCTGTTTGTGGACTTCTTAACAAGTAGACTGTCTACTTATTTCGGGTTCGCGAAGCCCCTTGTTTTGAAAATGAAAAAGTTGGTGCATAGGTTTGGAAGTAAAAAGGGGGGCCCTTTCACTCTTAAGGAACCGAAGAAAGAACAGACAAAAACAAAAAGGAAGAGAAAAAGGAAGATAGACGAAAAAAGAGGGAAAGAAAGATTTGAGGAATCGCAAGAAAGTGAAAGCCGCAACAAAATCTTAAAGGCCATGAAGGCCATGCGCGAACAAGACGCCGACTACGAACTAGAGAAGTCACGGTTTTACGGAATAGAAGCATGGAATGAGCTTTATTATGGGCTAGGCATAAGAGGAGTTGTATTAATTTATAACTCCCTTTTTAGAAAATATATTGCATTGCCTTTAGCGATAATCGCTAAAAATATTGGCCGTTTATTATTATTGCAGCAGCCCGAGTGGTCTGAGGATTTCGAAGACTGGCGGACCGAGCGTCATCTTATATGCTCCGATGAGGGTGGTGTTCTAGGCCCCGTAATCTCCCTACAAATGCGCCTTCCGGAGGCGTGGTGGGACGACGGTCTTCAGATCAAAGTTTTATGGCCTTTAGAGTTGAAACCTTGGCACACAGCGGCTGATAGAGAAAGGTTAAGCGACGATATTGCTTATTTAAGGCCTTTTTGGGGACTAGCTAACCAGCCTTGGGGTGTGAGTCGACCCGACCCCTCCCTTTCCATTTTTTTTAAGCCCATTTTTGAAGAACTAGACAAACTAATTCAAAGATTACATAAAAAACAATTGAAAGAGGACGACTTTCGACTTCTAAGAAGAGTTGTCAACGAAAGACGAAAACCAAATTCTGTTCACGTTCTACAAGACTCAAAACAAACAATAAAATGGCTTATCAATATCAAAAGGGTTCTAGTTCTAAAAAGAAAAATAGAAGAACTTTTTCAAAACATCAAAAAAAATACAAGAGTGAAATTGATATTGAAACGGATAGGAGTATCTGAATCGAGTGAAACTAAAAAAGAAAAAGATTCTATAATCAGCAATGAGATAATTCCTGAATCATTTAGTCAAATTCGATCTACATCTTGTACAAATTCAGAAGAAAAAAGAAAAAATTTGATTAATAGAACAAGCACAATCAAAAATAAAATAGAAAGAATTACACAAGAAAAAACAAAAGTAACTACAGGACGAAATAATAGTCCTAACAACAAAAATCAAAATAATAATGTAGAATCAGCAAAAAAGATTTGGAAAATTGTAAAAAGAAGAACTGTTCGATTAATAAGTAAATTTCATTATTTTAAAAAAATTTTCATAGAAAAAATATACAAAATATACCTAGAAATCTTTCTATCTATCATTAATATTCCTAGAATCTATTTAACAAAAAAAAATTTTGATAAAGACATTTACAATACTGAAACAAATCAAAAAAGAATTACCTTTAGTTCGACTAGAAAAAATATAAATAAGAGGAAGTCAGATATTTTTCTTAAATTTTCTTCCTTGCCAGATTTATCTTCCCTGTCACAAGCATATGTATTTTACAAATTATCCCAAACCCAAGTTAGTGATAAGTTAAGATCTGTTCTTCAATATCGCGGAACGTCGTTTTTTCTTAAAACTGCAATCAAGGATTCTTTTGAAAGACAAGGAATATTTCATTCCGAATTAAAGCATAAGAAAGTTCGAAATTTTGGAACGAATCCATGGAAAAACTGGTTAAGAGGTCATTCTCAATACAATTTATCTAAGATTAACTGGTCTCTATTAATCGCACAAAAATGGCGAAATGGAGTCAACCAAGGCCATAGGCCTCAAAATAACGATTTCAATAAAGGAGATTCATATGAAAAAGATCAATTACTTCATTACAAAAAACAAAATGATTCTGAAGTATATTCATTAACAAATCAAAAAACTAAGTTTCAAAAAAACTATAGATATGATCTTTTAGCATATAAATATCTTTATTCTGAAACTAAGAAGGACTCCTATATTGATAAATTGCCATTACAGGTAAATAAGAACCAAGAGATCTACACCGCACAGAAAGACAAATTATTTGATATACCACAGGATATTTTTATCAAGAATTATGTAGACAAGAATTATGTAGACAAGAATTATGTAGACAAGAAGTCTCTAGACAAGAATACAAATACTAAGATTGGGAACGGGATAAAGATCGACCCTAACCATAATACAAATACTAAGATTGGGAATAAGAATTCTCAAATAATTGAGAATAAAGTAATTGAGAATAGAGGTCTTATTTATGATATTCTTCCTTCGTATCCAAAAAGCGAAGAGTCTCTAAAAATCGAAGAGTATCCAAAAATCGAAGAGTATCCAAAAATCGAAGAGTCTCCAAAAATCAATCCGCTCAATCACAAAAAAGACAAAAAAAGCTTTTTTAATTGGATGAGAATGAAGATGGGAATGAATAAAGAATCGATGGGAATGAATAAAGAATCGATGGGAATGAATAAAGAATCGATGGGAATGAATAAAGAATCGATGGGAATGAATAAAGAATCGATGGGAATGAATAAAGAATCGATGGGAATGAATAAAGAATCGATGGGAATGAATGAAGAAATAGTAAATGAACCCAGAAATGAACCCAGAGCGGAGTCGAATCGGGAGGATTGGTTCTTCCCAGAATTTCTGTTACTTCAGAAGACATATCAAATGAACCCGTGGGTTAGACCAATCAACTTACTTCTTTCAGATTTTAAAGGTCTTATTATAGACGAAGAAGCGCTTAGTACAGAAGAAAATCTGAGTACAGAAGAAAATCTGAGTACAGAAGAAAATCTGAGTACAGAAGAAAATCTGAGTACAGAAGAAAATCTGAGTACAGAAGAAAATCTGAGTCAAGGAAAAGAAAATCTGAGTCAAGGAAAAGAAAATCTGAGTCAAGGAAAAGAAAATCTGAGTCAAGGAAAAGAAAATCTGAGTCAAGGAAAAGAAAATCTGAGTCAAGGAAAAGAAAATCTGAGTCAAGGAAAAGAAAATCTGAGTCAAGGAAAAGAAAATCTGAGTAACAACATCCAAGACATCCAAGACATCCAAGACATCCCAGACATCCCAGACATCCAAGACATCCAAGAAGTTATTAGAGAAGAGTATGAAAAAAGGTTCAGTCAAAAAGAAAAACAATACCAGAGGTACTCGAGGGCGGCAACATCGTCCGCTTGGGAGCAGTCTTTGTCTTATTTCTTGAACTGGCATCGGGGGGTGGAGGAGCCGTACCTGTGGCTGAGGTTAATGCAGATGGTGTCTGACACAAGAAAGCGTTTAAAAAAGAAAGAAAGGGTTTTATCCTATCTTCGAATGGGAGATTTGGACCTAGAAAGCCTTATAGTTGAGACTAGTGAAGCTGGAGGTTTGGTCCACTGGATGGGAGCTGGTTTAGTGAATTTCAAAGCCCTATTCGAGGTGACTCTAAAAGATCGGGAACAATTTCTTATGTATCAAGCCATAAGTATTTCATTGGTTCATAAGAGTAAGCAACAAACTAATCAAAGAGACGAAAAACAAAAAGATGTTGATAAGGATAATTTTGATTTGCTTGTTCCTGAGAGTAAGCAACAAACTAATCAAAGAGACGAAAAACAAAAAGATGTTGATAAGGATAATTTTGATTTGCTTGTTCCTGAGAGTAAGCAACAAACTAATCAAAGAGACGAAAAACAAAAAGATGTTGATAAGGATAATTTTGATTTGCTTGTTCCTGAGAGTAAGCAACAAACTAATCAAAGAGACGAAAAACAAAAAGATGTTGATAAGGATAATTTTGATTTGCGTGTTAAGAATAAGTTTAATTTGCGTGTTCCTGAAATGATTTTATCATCTAGACGTCGTAGAGAATTGAGAATTCTGAATTCTTTCAAGTTAAATTTAACGAATAGGAAGAATTTAAAGAATAGGAAGAATTTAAAGAATAGGAAGGGTGTGGGTATAAATCCAGTATTTTGCAAGGAGAACAAGATAAAAAGCTGGGGTCCATTTTTGGATGAAAGTAAAGACCTTGATAGAGATCAAAATGAATTTGAAAGTAAAGACCTTGATAGAGATCAAAATGAATTTGAAAGTAAAGACCTTGATAGAGATCAAAATGAATTTGAAAGTAAAGACCTTGATAGAGATCAAAATGAATTTGAAAGTAAAGACCTTGATAGAGATCAAAATGAATTAATGAAACTAAAGGTCTTTCTTTGGCCTAATTATCGATTAGAAGATTTAGCTTGTATGAACCGCTATTGGTTTGATACCAATAATGGAAGCCGTTTCAGTATGTTAAGGATATCTATGTATCCACGATTAAAAAGTCGGTGATGGTCCATTTTTCCTATATATTCTGTACCATATATGTTATATGCAAGCAAGCAGATGCACATATGCCCTGTCTTACATCAT